ATAGTCTTTTATGTGTACGTCTGCTTTGGCTCAAATGATCGTTCTGAAGAAACTTCAGTTAAGTTATGTTAGAGAAAAAAGAGGATTTTTGAGTTTTTCCCTTCTGCTAAGAAAGCGTTCATCAGCCCATTTCTCAAAATACTTCAATTGGTACACGCAAGAAATAGGCCAATTCAGCAGCTTTTTGTTCAAGTTCCCGTGGAGTAAAATTCTCATCAGTACGAGTCAAAGGAATAGCCCCCTGGCCTCTGATGTCCATATAAAGGACACGACGAGCATAAATACCCTCTTTAACTTCTATTCTAATTGACTGAATATTTTTTATAAGGAATCGGAGGCAGATGCGACGATTTTTTCCAGGAAATCCCCAACGAAAAATACACACTATTCCTTCTTTTCTATCGAATCGATCATAACCACTACCTACATTCCAGGAAATTGTACACCACAAATAGGAACTAATAAAGAGACCTGCAATCCCATAGAAAGACATCACGAGCCCTTGTGGAAAAAAAACGATTTGCTGAGACGGAAATAAAGATGTGAAATTTCTACCAAAATAACTGGAAGTTCCAACCAATAAGAATCCTAATGAACCTAAAAAAAGGATAATGGCCCAGCAGAAATTACTTGTTTTTCGAGACCCCGTTATAGATTCTATCCATATATGTTCTGATCGACAACTCATACTTGATCCGGTTGCATTTTATTGGAATTGAGAGAATACCCCAAATTCATTTGACTTGACTCTTTTTGTTTCCGAAGTAACTCTCATCAACTAGCACTAGGTTGATGTGAACCTTTAGGAGTAATTCATCAAATTGGTTAGATCTAAAATAAAATAATAACATACCCCTTCCCTATCTCGTATGATCCCACTATAGATATCGACATACATATAGATACGCCGACTTTTTATTTTGGCCATCTGCCAATCCTGATCTTTTTGAAAATAACTAGAATTCATTTACCCATACATCATCTTTCTGCAGGCATAAGAGTTTTTCCTTTCATTTTAATCTTCGATGGAAGCCATATGTTACACCCTATTCTACTAAATAGATATCTGTGTTATGATACGAGTCTAAGTTAAAAAAATGGATGAGATTGGGTCCTACCGGATCTAAACAATCTTATTTTTTTGAACATGAAGAGATAAAGAAGCCATTGCAATTGCCGGAAATACTAGGCCCACTAAAGGCACAAAAACAGAGGGAAGGTTGAAAGTTGTCATAGAATGGGTACCTCGATTTACTATTTGTACCTGTGATTATTATTTAGAAAGATATCTTATAATAATTATAATTAAGAATTGGAATTATGAAATTCTTATTCATTAAGAATTTCATTTAGTAATTAGTATTTATGAAATGGGAATTTGAATTGGTATAGATTTCCGTATCTATCTAAGAGAGTATATACTAGACTTATTCATCTTTCTACATCACAAATATATATGAGAATCACCTTTCTTATTATTCTTTCTTTTTTCTCGTCTTTTGCTCTTGTCTCCTAACTGAAATTTTTTTCAGTTTCTTACAAATTCTCGAAAGATTCGTTAGAATCCGACCCAACAGGAATTCTTAGTCAAAATGATATTTTCGAGAGAGAGAGAAAGATAGAAAAATCTATGTCTATCTTTCTCTATTTGAATTATATATCCATACGTAAGGCGGGAGGAGAAAATTCCTTTTATTTGCCAAATTTAACGAAAAGAAGAATTGATTCTTTTATCTTGTTGACAGAGGCTATTTAATTGAATTAGTAAGCCAATATAACTAAAAAAGAATCCAAAAAGTTATCCGCAACTTTTGATTCTTTCTAGAATCTACAAAGAGATCTTATGTCAACAAAGAAAATTGCATTTGTCTAATTTTGACTCGGAGTCCAATAAACTAATTGTTTTTGTTTGCTAAAAAAAAGAATTGAACTTAATGTTCTGTTCTACTCGATTGAATTTTGATTCAAAGGAAAGAAACCATGGGCCTGAAATAACTCATTCAAAACGCTTTTTAAAGTCTTTCGTGGTACAACTAGATCGAATAACCCCTTATCGAATAAATATTCCGTCTCTTGTGAACCTTCAGGTACTTCTTTATTCAATGTTTGTTCAATTACCCTTTTACCCGCAAATGCAATATAGGCATTGGGTTCGGCAACAATGATATCCCCCAACATACCAAAACTGGCTGTCACCCCACCAGTAGTAGGAGACGTAAGGATTGATACATAAAAAAACTTTTGATTTGTTTGAAAATGATATAAAGCAGAAGAGATTTTAGCCATTTGCATCAAGCTCAAACTTCCTTCTTGCATGCGTGCCCCCCCCGAAGCACACACTATAATAAGAGGTAGAGATTGATTAGTAGCGTACTCAATCAATCGGGTTATTTTCTCACCCACTACGGATCCCATACTACCCCCCATAAACTCAAACTCCATAACCCCCATTGCTACGGGAATACCATTTAATTGGCCTATGCCGGTTTGAATAGCCTCA